GCTTACTCTAGATTAAAAGTAATCTAAAGTAGGTGAGAACGCAACCCACATATCTATGGGGACTATGGGGAATACAACTAATTTTTGTTATTTCCCCGGGTAAAGCTTTTGGGTGTGTCAGCAAAGTAACAAGGCTAGAGAAGAATGAAAACTCCAATTAATGCATTATTAGAGGCCTCACTCCTACGTGACGTGGCTGAGCCATTTCAACTAGGCTTCCAAGATGCTGCTAGTCCTGTTATGGAAGAGATTCTATTCCTTCATAACCAAATTATGTTTATTTTAATTATTATTATAACAGCTGTATTATGGTTAATTCTAAGGGGATTGACAGGCCAAGCTTATCATCGCTATCTCGTCGAAGGGGCCACAATAGAGATTGTTTGGACCATAATTCCAGCAATTATATTAGTGTTTATAGCATTCCCTTCTTTGAAACTACTTTATTTGATGGATGAAGTAGTAGAGCCAGGTGTGACAGTAAAAGCCATAGGTCATCAATGGTATTGGTCTTATGAGTACTCAGATTATCAAACTACCTTAGGTGAAGATAGTACCTTAGAATTTGATTCTTATATGATCCCTACTACTGATCTTGAACCGGGCGATCTTCGTTTATTAGAGGTTGACAATAGAATGGTTGTTCCTATTGACACTTATGTTAGAATTCTAGTTACAGGGGCAGATGTGCTTCACTCATTTGCTGTGCCCGCATTAGCTGTTAAAATGGACGCTGTACCTGGACGTCTTAATCAAACTGGATTTTTAGTTAAAAGACCGGGAATATTTTACGGTCAATGTTCCGAGTTATGCGGCGCTAATCACTCCTTTATGCCTATTGTTATAGAAGCCGTTAGCATGGATAAATATATCAGCTGGCTATCTTCATTATGTGCTGATCTTTAGGGATCTCCCAATCGTAAAACAATGCCTCACTTAGATATAACTGCTTATTTAACTCAATATAGCTGGACATTAATAACCTTATTAGCACTTTATAGTATTATGAGTTTGTATATTTTACCTAAAATTCAGAATAACTTACGTATAAGAAGTATATTACAGGAAGAGGGGGCAGCCCCCAGCAAGGGGCTCGGGGTTAATAGAGCATATACTATACTACAAGATATACTCCATAGATAGGCCCACTTCGTACATTTCATATGGCAGCTTCTTTCTTTGATCAATTTAATGTAGTTCGGATAATTGGAGGAATAATTACTAATTCTTCTATTATGATGCTTATCCTATTAGCTGTAGTATTAATAGGAAGTTGTTCGTATAAACTAATACCTACAAGATTACAGTCTATACAAGAGATTGTTTATACTCACTTCTTAGGATTAGTGAAAGATTCTACAGCTAATAAGGGGATTCAATATTTTACTCTTATTATAACTCTGTTTATGTTTATTGCTGGATTAAATCTGTTCGGCCTATTTCCCTATGTATTTACCCCAACTGCCCATATTATTGTTACTTTCGGATTAAGTTTCTCTATTTTAATGGCAGTAACAATACTGGGGATTATACGATTCCGTTGGAACTTTGCTTCAATGATGATGCCTAGTGGAGCTCCCTTATATTTGGCCCCCCTATTAGTTATAATTGAAACAATTAGCTATATTTCCAGGGCAATCTCTTTAGGTGTTCGATTAGCTGCTAATTTATCTGCCGGGCACCTTTTATTTGCTATATTAGCAAGTTTTGGGTTTGCAATGATTAGTAATGGAATGTTAGTATTAAGCTTAGGCCCAATATTAGTAATGGTTTTTATAACTTTACTAGAGATTGCCGTGGCCTTGATTCAAGCATATGTATTTTGTCTGTTAACTGCCATATACATTAGTGATACTCTAAATCTACATTAACCAAATTGCTTCGCATAAGGTGCATACAGGTCGGAGTCTCCATGAGTAAGGCTTATCACCCTTATCATTTAGTGGATCCGAGTCCATGGCCTTATATAGGCTCAATTGGGGCATTACTGATTACAGTGGGCTCAGTATTATATTTTCATTATAGTTATGCATGGATAATGTATTTAGGTGCAATTACATTGATATTTACAATGATTGTTTGGTGGAGAGATGTTATTAGAGAGGCCACTTTCCAAGGACATCATACTCAGATAGTAAAAAGAGGATTAAGATACGGGATGATCCTTTTTATTACTTCTGAAGTTTGCTTCTTTTTTGCGTTCTTTTGGGCCTTCTTTCATAGTAGTTTATCGCCCGCTATAGAGTTAGGAGCTGTTTGGCCCCCTGTTGGAATAGAAGTGTTAGATCCATTTTCTGTGCCCCTATTAAATACAGCTATATTACTTAGTTCAGGAGCAACAGTTACATGGGCACATCACGCCATAGTTAGCGGACAGAGATTAGAAGCCATACAATCACTTACTTGCACAGTAATACTTGGGGCTCAATTCACAGCCCTACAAGCTATGGAGTATTACGAAGCGCCTTTTACAATTTCAGACTCCGTATACGGTTCAACCTTTTTTATGGCTACAGGTTTTCATGGTTTTCATGTTATTATTGGAACTATATTTTTGTTTGTATGTTTAACTAGATTAATAGGTTATCACTATACTCGTCATCATCATTTTGGTTTTGAGGCTGCTAGTTGGTATTGGCATTTTGTAGATGTGGTTTGGTTGTTTTTATATGTATGTATTTACTGGTGGGGTTCTTAGCCCGGGCCTTAGCTAAGCTCAGCTTAGCTTGTAGAGTCAACTAACGGTAAGTTTTCAGACTCATAATCTGATTATGCGGGTTCAACTCCCGCCTCTACATATAGAATCCTCTGGGGGGTATTTTACCTTTGTGGAAGAGGGAATAGTAATTGTTACTCTTCAACCCATTGATATTGGGGGTTTGGCGGCCTACTGCTGCTGTCGGTATCAATCATTTACCCGAGGATCATCGTGTTGACGACGATCTGTACATCTAGTTAGCCTCCCTAGAGTCAACTAGCGGCAAGTTTTCAGACTCACAATCTGATTATGCGGGCTCAACTCCCACATCGCCCCGGCCTTAAAAAGATAAGATAGATACACACACATAACCAAGTAGGTTGTCTCAAGAGGAAAATTACAAGAATCTAGGCAAACATACACGAATTAACTCGATTAAAGGGTATGGGACTATTCCCAATAATACAATAGCTACTATTAGCGGGAATTGTCCATTAAATTCTCGTCTATTAATATCTCTCGAAAATATTAAATATGGAGAAAGTTGCCCAAAACAGATTCTATTATATAAATATAACGAATAAGCAGCAGCTATGACCATACTAGTTGAGGTGAGAACTCCTAATGATGTACTAGTAGAAAAAGCAGCTACTAAGGATAAAAATTCTCCAACAAAGTTACAACTAAGAGGAACAGCAATATTAGCTAAAGTAAACACCATAAACACGATAGAAAATAGGGGCATAGTCATAACTACTCCTCTATAATATCTAATTAATCTTGTATGATGTCTTTCATATAGCAATGTCACTGCTATAAATAAAGCTGGGCTAACTACTCCATGAGCTATCATTAAGAATATAGAAGCTATTAAACCCTCCATCGTATGAGTAAATAAGCCTATTGTTACTATTCCCATATGAGCTACCGAGGAATAAGCTATCAAACGTTTCGCATCTACCTGTCTGCAGGTAGTTAAACTCCCGTATATTACTGCTATTAATGATAACGTTAGTATGATTGGTGCTAAATACTCTGTTGCTTCAGGAAAAATAGGCCAAGCGAATCGAATGAATCCATAGCCACCTAATTTTAATAATATTCCAGCTAGAATCACTGAGCCAGCTACCGGAGCCTCAACATGCGCAAGAGGCAGCCATATATGAAAGGGGATCATTGGTATCTTAACTGCTAAACTAAGGAAGAAACCTATAAATAACCAAATTTGTATTGAAGTATAAATCTGAATGTTAGTTAAGGATAAGTAGTCAGTTGTGCCAGTTATCCTATAAATAACTGCTATGCTAAGTAACATTAATATTGAGCCAACTAAAGTATAAAAGAAGAAATAATAGGCAGCTTTTATCTTCTCTGCCCGGGCTCCCCATACTCCTATTATTAAAAACATTGGTATTAATATACTCTCAAATAACACATAAAATATCAATAGATCTAATGTTGAGAATACTCCAATTAATAGTAGTTCAATACCTAGAAGACACATAATAAACTCCTTAACAAGAAACTTTATACTGTCCCAACTTACCAAAATACAAATTGGTGTTAACAAAGTACTTAGTACAATGAAAAATATAGAGATCCCGTCAACAGCAAATAATATAGGAGAACCCTCAAACCAACCTATTGTACTCACCCAGCTGAATTCTATTATCTGTTGAAATTGAGCTTCTTGATGAAGGTTAACTAATAATAAAATAGAAAGAGCAAATGTTATCAGAGACCACTCCAACGCTTGTTGGCGTAGTTTCATACTATTTTCCCTGGGAATTAATGCGATTATTACTATACTTATTAATATAGAGCCCACTATACAAGTTAATATCATATTAACAGTCTATTGCACTCGCTGCGACAGCCACCGATAGTTCCTAATTTACGATCAGGTACCTAAGTGCGATAGCTGCCCCAACTAATATCATTAATGCATAATTAAATAGTAAACCAGATTGTAAGTTGCTTAACTCTTTAGTTCTATCAACCATAAATCGGGCTATTCCAGTAGGGCCTAAAATCTCTAAAATCCCTCTATCTATAGTGCGATAAGAGACAATATGGCCGAACTTCCAAGCTGTGCTTCCAATATAATAATTTGCTATTTGGTTAAACTCCCAGGCATAAAATAAGAATCCGTATATGCTAGGGCGTGTAATATAATATATAATATATGGACGAAGTATAAACACTAGTAATATCCCTGTTACAGACATAATAACTGGTGCTAAAGAGACTATTGTGGGCACAAGCGGCAAGGGACGTATACCTGGCGCAAATACCATATTTTGAGCCATATAACCAACTAAGATACTCCCGGCCCCTAATACCAATAGGGGGCCCAATAAGTTCCAATCAGCTTCTTGTAAATGTTGTGCGCTCATACGTGTTAAATTAGGCTTAGACACGAAGCTTAGGTATATTAATCGAAATGAATAAAAAGCGGTTAAGAAGGCCGTAATTGAAGCCAACCAATAAATCGATATTAAACAATAACTATTATAAGTTAATTCCAATATTAAATCTTTAGAGTAAAATCCAGATAAATAGGGAAAACCAGCCAAAGACAATGAACCAATCAACATTAATACATAAGTTAAAGGTAGGCCCCTAATTATTCCCCCCATCTTCCTAAGGTCTTGTTCATCTAAAAGGGCATGAATTATTGAGCCTGCTCCCAAGAATAATAAAGCCTTAAAGAAGGCGTGAGTTAGTAGATGGTATAAACTACTTATACAGCTATAAGTACCACAGGCCATTACCATGTATCCTAATTGACTACAAGTAGAATAAGCAATAACTTTTTTTATATCCGATTGGACTAATCCTACTGTGGCAGCAAAGAAAGCAGTTAGGGAGCCAACTAAACCCACAATAATTGTTGCAGTTGGAGAATGATCAAAAAGGGGGGCGGACCTTATAATTAAAAATACTCCTGCTGTTACCATTGTTGCTGCGTGAATTAGGGCCGAAACAGGTGTGGGACCCTCCATAGCATCTGGCAACCAAGTATGTAACCCTAATTGGGCAGATTTTCCTACGGCCCCGATAGTTAGTAATATACAAATCCAAGTACACGCTGAAGATGGAGACACGGTGGAGAACAAACTACAGTAATCTAATACCCCAAATTCTTTCCAGATTAATATGATAGCTAACATTAATCCTATATCTCCTATTCTATTAATTAACATTGCCTTAATTGCTGCCTTGTTAGCTTGTATACGTGTAAACCAAAAGTTAATTAATAAATAAGAACATAAACCGACACCTTCCCAACCAATAAATAATTGCACATAATTATTACTAGTAACTAAAACTAACATAAAAAAGGTAAATAAAGACAGATAACTCATGAATCTAGGTAAATGCGGGTCTTCTCTCATATAACTTGTAGAATAGATATGAACTAACCCGCTAATTGTGGTTACTACTATTAACATTACAGCTGTTATTACATCAAATTGTAAGCCGAAATTAGTTATTAGTAAATCAGACTCTATCCATCTTCCTAACTCTATATATACTGCGGACCCATTAATAAGGATTTCATAACATAATACAAAAGAAAGAAGGCTACTAGCGATAACCCATACAGAAGCTAACAAACCAGCCCCCTTTCTTCCTAGATAACGGCCCCCTAGTCCGCTTCCGACTGCGCTTAATAAAGGTATTAATATTACTAGAATATACATGGAAATAAATCTAAAATAATCAAATGTGTTAACTGAAAAACCAAACTAGGACATACTATAATCGTTAATACTAAATATAAGCTTACCCCTATTAATACGGCCTTGCCCAAACCTGTCTCACGGGGAGAATTTAGTATATTTGTTATTACTAAAGGCGTCGACAAAGGTTGATAAAACATAATTTTAACTAATCTAAGGTAATAAACTCCAGCTACTACGGAGCAGACTAAAGCTATTAAAGCGCTAAGATAGTAGCCTTGACCAACAGCTGCTAAGATAATATACCATTTAGTCAAAAACCCAATTAAAGGGGGAATTCCTGCAGTAGACAATAAACCTACAGCTAATGCTAATGCTAAGATTGGGTTTAATCTTGAAATACCACTAAACTCAATAAGCATATCTCTTTTAGGTGATATAATTAGTACTACAGACCAAAGTAATACTTGAGTTAATATGTAGGCACCTATATACATTAAACTAGCCTGAATACTCTCGATAGACCCTATAGCTATTCCAAGCAGCACAAACCCCATATGGCCTATCCCGCTATAAGCTAATAATCTTTTTACACGAGTTTGATTCAAAGCTCCTATAGCCCCAATAATTAAGGATATTAGCCCGGCCATTAATAATCCTATTTCATTTAGGCCTATTTGTATTATAATAGCTAGTACCCCTAATTTGGGCACGATAGATAATAGCGCAGCTACCCAAGTTGGAGCCCCTTCGTAGACATCGGGGGCCCACATATGAAATGGAGCTGCAGACACTTTAAATAATAATGAGACAGTAATAAGACACTTACCAGCTAATGCTCCATAAGATATTAGACTCATACGAATAAATTGAAGTTCAAGCTCTCCTGTGGAGCCATAAATTAAGGCACAACCAAACAGGAATAACCCCGAAGATAATGCCCCTAACACGAAGTATTTCAATCCAGCTTCTGCTGATAACAATGAGTTTTTATTATAGGCTACTAAGATAAACATACATAATGTTTGCATTTCTAATGCTAAATATATCGAAATTAAATTTGTTGACCCAATAAGTAATAAATTACCTAAGATCACTAATAAAATCAATAAAGAGCTTGATCGATGCGATGCTCGATGGTCCAGCATACATAGTATGGCTAACCCGCTTAGCATCACCAACATCTTAATAGCCTGTGTCCAACATAGCAGATGGGGCTCAGCTAATACCCCCATAGCACTCATAAGTAGTATAACTCCTAAACAGAATGTTGCTAATCTTAGAGTCGGGGCCTTTAATCCATACATCAACACTATTAGTATGATGAGCCCTAGTGTTAATTCCATAGGGTACCAGGGGCTATGCACCCACATGGCACCTGAGAAGGTGCGCCACTTCCGTGGCACCTTATTAATCCCGAAACCTTTTGTTCTCCTTCTTTGCAGCAGCCAGAAGTTGATTACGTCGATGGGGCCAATATAGTCGAGCATCGCTGAGACCATTCCTTGCGTACTAGGACTCAGAAAGTTGGGATTGAACATTGTAGATAGAAACCGAGCTGTGTCACCACGCTCTGAACTCAAATCATGTACGGTTTTCATGGTCGAACAGACCAACCTAAGGTACCTTCTACAGCACCAGGGCACCGCAATTCAACATCGAGGTCGCAAACACTGTCCTCGATAAGAACTCTCCGACAATATTACGCTGTTATCCCTACGGTAGCTTTTATCCGCTTTCGATATTTATTTTGGATAATCATATCGGGTCACTATCGCCCACATAGGAACCCCCTTACGTATATACTATATACTATGCGGGGAAGTCCTTGTGCCAGCTAGGGGTGTCCCCCTCACTGTGAGGCTAATGAGATTTTAATAATACCATAAGCTCGCCTTCGTTTCTTATTCAAAGGTAGTCGCCCCAACTAAACTGTCCTACCAACAAAAATTATTAACTTAGAATTAGGATACTTAGTATCGATCATTCTAAATTAACGCTATCGGTATCCAGTAAAGCTCGATAGGGTCTTTTCGTCTTACAATGTTTATGTAGTATCTTCACTACAATTATAATTTCATCGGCTTTCCTCTTGAGACAGTAAGACCCTCGTGGTTCCATTCATACCCGCCAACAATTAATTGGCTATTTATTGTGCTACATTATCACGGTCAGAGTTACCGCGGCCATTCAGTTGGGTTTCGCTTTATACGTTAGTACTCAGTTTCACTATACAACCATTGGGCAGAATTCACCCTCTATACTTCAGTAAACCTTTAGCAGAGAGCTATGTTTTTGGTAAACAGTCGAGATCTTATTTTGCCGAGTTCCTTAAGAGAAATTATGCCTATATCTAAGTCCCATAAATAACAATCGAAAGTGCTATGCACTATAATAATTTTCCTGAACAGGTCCAAGAATTATAATCCATCGGGCGTAATGCCCTTAGAAGTTGTATAACTATTTTATTTGGGAGTGAATCTTGTACTACTCATGCCTGCATTATCACTTCTGTTTATCTCACGAGGTGTATACATACAGAACGCTCTACTACCAAGCCAGTTGGTGCTCCCTTACGGGCCGTATGGCTTCCACAATTTCAGTTACAGATTTAGCCGCCTTAATTCTTAGAGTTTCCTAGCTCATTCAGTGAACTTTTACGTTTTCCTGTGCAGATGGCTGTTTCCGAGCCTACTTCCTGTTTGTCTAAGTTGGACCCTCTTTATACACTTAATCTGTATTAGTGACTTTAATTTATGGTTAGGGCTTACCCCTCTTGACTAGGGGCCTTATCGCCGTAGTCTGGCTACACCAGTAATTCAGGCCCCCTGGTTTGGGGGCGAATCAACTTGGAGTGCCTTACTAAGATAAGTTTCGTAGAGAACCAGCTATATCCAAGTTCGATTAGTATTTCACCGCTAACCACAGCTCATCCAAGATTTTTGCCACAATCACTGGTTCGGTCAGGAATCTGGTAGATACTCCTACCTGGCCATGGTTAGATCACTTGGTTTCGGGAGATTTGACTGACGAGTTTTCCCTTGCTTTCACTACGCCTTCATTCACTACTTAAGCTTGCCAAATCTTATCTTGCAGGCCCATTATGCAAAAGGTAACTTTATGAACCAATTCTGAGTCTTTCCCTCACGGTACTTTCTCTATAGGTGTCTATTGGGGTTTAGTCTAGATGTCCAATCATCTTAATTATCTGTTTGAGACAATTCCTCCGCTATCGCTCGCCGCTACGTACGGAATCTCAGTTGATGTATTCCCCATAGTCTAGTAAGATGTTTCAATTAACTATTCAATTCACCCTTTTCAGTTAGGATAAACAAGTTCAAAGTCTCTCCCTTGTTATTTCGTATTTCACGTCCTTACCAATAGACCCTAGACTTTACTCAGTTCCACTGTCTAAAGACTCATTAAGATCAGCCCAATATAATTTCTTATGTGCTGGTGTTCTCTTCCAGCCTAAAATAGAGATCTTATTTCTATGAATATCTAAATGACAACTTGAGCACACTGGCACCAAGTTAGATCTTCGATTCAAATTGAAGGAGTGCCCCCCACATCTCTTAGGTTTAATATGGTGGATAGCCTCCGCTGGTGCTCCACATATTTCACACGAGTCAATAAAAACTTTAGAATTATATTTAGAGGGGCGTAATGCTGACTTACTTCGGGGCCGCGGGGATGGTGACTTCCAATTAATAAGTTTACGATATTTTAAAGCATTAGTATAAAACTCTCTGTCATTAATTATGTGCCCCATAACTTCGATGCCATATTGAGAGGGCCCTGGACCAGGTTTCAATTTACGTTCATAAATTATCCCTAAATCTTCTCGCTGTATAACAGATAGATGATAATACCGAACTGGTGAATCAATCAAAGAACAAACTTGATGTAGGTGAGTAGAAAGAACGAAACTAGTTCGTGCAGCTGTCAATCTTTCAATTGTTGCAGCTAATATTGCTAACCCTGAACTAACTTCTGTCCCATGGCAAATCTCATCACCTAATATTAAACTGTTATAATTAGCTAGCTTTAATATAGTTGAGAGATCTCTCATTTCGACCTCAAAAGTACCTTGACCTTTATGAAGATCATCTCCCCCTAAAATACGAGTAATTAAATAGTGGTAGGGTCTTAACTTAAATGAATCTGCAGCTACATACATTCCTGCCTGAGCTAAGATTACGTTAACCCCAATTGCTCTAAGTAAAGTAGACTTGCCCGCACCATTTACTGAGAATATTAACATTCCTTTATCCTCTAAACTAATATCATGAGCTACACACTCTTCCTGGGTATTTAGCTGTTCTATTAATGGATGTCGTAGATTAATTGTTTCTATTAACCCCCGTTCATAATCCCTGGCTTTGGTTAATAAGCAAGGTCTAGTATAATTGAACTTAGTAGACACGATAGCCCCGCTTAATGCAACATCTAGTCTAGAAATCATATTCTCTAAGGGTAAAAACAGCTCAGAATAACTAAAATATAGTCTTTTAAGTTCCCGGCTATAAGTTTGTTTGACATAAGTATCAACTTGCTCGGATACTAAGTTTAATTCAGTTGATACTTTAAGAATAGCGGGACTAGTAATTATATGGTGATTTCCTCTTTTACCCAATATAATAATAGGGGAATCAGTTACAGGGGGGTTAGCCAAATAACGCTCTAACTTAGCTAGCTTTTTAGAGAAAATAGAGAGGGCATAACCCTCCTTACTGAAATATTCAGCTTTTATAGAAATTGTATCTTGAAATACAATATTCGAAGTTTGTTCGGCCCATTTTGTAAGTTGAGCCTTTAAAGTTTGTTGTTGTACGAGGAGGTTAGTTAGATTATCAGTTGGTTGCAATATGTCTTTAAAATCTCCCAAAAGATTATCTACCTGGAAAAACCGATCTATCTCCTCAATTAACGATTCTAATTGAGGGCCGATTGGGGGCAGTTGTAATAAAGGAAGTAAGAATACTATTAATTTATTAGCAGACAAATAAGAGTGGTAAATTTGATTCAACTTTTTAGGTGGCAAGATAGTCTCACTCGAGGCACATATTGCCCATTGACGATGTAAAGAGGATAAATCTTTAATTTGTTTTAACTCGGAGTTATCAAATATTTGCTTATCAAGTAATTGTTTAAGTGTAGCAATCTCCTCATAACGAAGATTCAATTCAGAATAATCTGTGATAGGGCTAAGAAGTCTGAATTTGAGTAGTCTTTTACCCATTGCAGTAGAACAGTAATCAACCAGATTAAGTAAACCGCCCAGTTTCCCCTTTTTAGGTAATAAGTCCAATTGATATTCTGCTCGATTACATAGTATTAAATTTAGGGGGCTAACAACAGAATTATAACATTCAGGAAGTTGGAGATTCTTAATAAGATTAGGATTTCGATCTTTAATAAATTGTAATGTTCCCAAGAGGCTAATTAGATTTACCTGATTGACATCTTCCGTCCAAGTGCTTTGAAATATTTTACTAAGGGTATATTCTTGATAATTTTTGTTAAACCACCCCTCGTTAATGCCTAAATAAATATGAAGCAAAAGCCACTCCTTATTATCATTTTCGTACCTATAAGATAAATAACACGATAAGCCGGGGGTAGAGGTTAATGTTTCCCCCATAACTTCAATTCTAGCATTCGGTTCAGAGGGGAATAAATTCCAACCAATTAATAAATCATATATCTGATTTAGTGTCTCTGAATCGGCCCCCGAGGCCGCCCTAATTACTACCTCTTTAATACGATAGCTGACTAGTAATCGAGCCACTTTGTCTCTGTCGGCCCAATAGACAGGAAACATTATACTATGCCCATTCATGGCAGCAAATAAAGTAATACCTAGTAAATCATCTTTAAAATATATTGATATCACATAAGATAATTCCGAACAGTCTTCTAAATTACAACTAGGAGAATAAACCTGAGATACTGCGCGCTGTTTGGGCCCCGATTTATCAGTGGCTAATTCATCAATAACTATAATAGTCCAACCTTTATCCAACAAGGTGCCTATATGAGCATTAAGGGAATAAATAGGAAACCCCATTTGAAGCAAGGATCTTTTACCGGGGGATATTATTCTCATATCAAGTAACGAGGCAACTTGTTCAATAGAAGGTGTTACCCCTAAAGACCTACTTCGTATGTGGGAACTGTGAGTTGGTATAGACTCAACTAATAACTCAGCTTGAGAGTATGCCTGTTGTACACTAGGGACATCAGGCTCATGCCAAAGTTCATAGAACTTACCAATCTGGATAAGCTGGATTACTGATAACCCATACTTAGAATAATTCTCCTCCATTAAGTTGAAATACTGCATAGGCACTTGGCTCATTTTTAATTAGGAGTTAACCTCTTAATAAATTTAAGGCTCGAACAGCAATTGTACCACGTAAACGGTAATAGTTAACCATAATGGCTAAACCGATAGCAGACTCGGCAGCTGCGACAGTTAAAATCATAATCGCAAAAATTTGACCAAAAAGCGTATAGAGCACACGAGACTCAAAAAGAAGCAAAATAGTAGAGGCCAGTAAAACTAACTCTACACACATTAACATAATAATCAAATTGCTTCTATTAAGAATAATACCTAAGATTCCAATTAATAAGATGACAATTGATAATATTAAATAGGACATACGCTATAGCTGACTCATAAGTGGGGGGCTAGCTTTCCCATTCTAAGCCTCCTTCTATCCACTCATAAACTAACCCTAAAGTTAAAATAAATAAAAATAACATAACAACCCAATATCCAAATAGGGGTAAGCCCATATAGGTAACAGCCCAGGGAAATAGGAAAGATATTTCAAGATCAAATATTAAAAATAAGATACCAATTAAGAAGAATCTAACGGAGAAGGGATTTCCCGGGTTATCAAAAGGATCAAACCCACACTCATATACTGACACTTTCTCCATATCGGGTTGTTTATTTCCTAATAGATAAGATGCCCCTAAAATTATAATTGATAATGTCCCGCTAACGATAAGTAGTATTAGTATTCCTTTGAACTCCATGTTCCTAAGCGGAGACGTGCGTTAGCACTTGGCCAGAAGGCACCTAAAGATGCTTTCTGCTGATTTGTAGGAAGAGATCTTGCCTACTACGTATCTCTACGTGGGAATTATATAAAGAAGGTGTATTTGGCTGTTTAGCTAATAATATAGCCCCGACCATGGCGACTAGTAGCACCAAACTAGCAACTAACACTAATTCATAATAAGTTGTATAAAGATGACTTCCAATTGCCCCTATGTTAGTCCTAGATCCTACAACAGGACTGTGGGTACTGCTAATATATTTCGGGCTATTGGTTAGTAAACTATAAAATAGGAATATCACAGATAAACCCACAGGTAAGAAATGCGAGTGATCCTGAGAATCTACCTTATTAGGCTGTTGAATTAACATAATTACGAACAAGAATAAAATAGCGATAGCTCCTACGTAGACAATTATAAATATTAAGCCTATATAGTCTAATCCCAATGATATAAACATAACAGCAGCATTAACAAAGGCGATAACTAACCAGAATACTGAATAAACAGGATTCGGCGTAGATATAACCATAAGACTAGCTCCAACTATTCCTAAGGAGAATATCATAAATAGACTATTCATATACTATACATAGACCCCTACTACTTTATCCGGAGCAATTTGGTTTCTGCCCAACCTAACAGGGGGATTAATACTAAGAAGTAAGTAAAGTAGAATAAGGAAGCAAATTGGCCGATCATAACGTAAGGTTCCTCTACTGGGTTGGCTCCTAACCAGGTTAATAATATAAAATCAGCTATTATAAACCAAAATGCTATTTTACCTAGAGGTCTAAATGTTAGGGCTCTTAATTTACTAGTATGAATATAGGGCAATAATAATAGCACTAAGATACTAAGTCCCATAGCCACGACCCCCCCAAGCTTGTTGGGTATAGCGCGTAGTATGGCATATGCGAATAAAAAGTACCATTCTGGTTGTATATGAACAGGGGTCACTAAAGGATTAGCTTGAATGAAATTTTCGGGGTCACCTAACACATTAGGCATAAAATAACTAATTATAACTAAAAGAGCGCCAAGTATCATAATTCCAAACAAGTCCTTATAAGTATAATAAACATGAAAGGTAACTTTATCTATATTAGAGCTAATTCCTAAAGGATTATTTGACCCGTCTGTATGTAAACTAATAATATGTAATAGGGCGAGTACAACTATAAGAAAGGGAAAAAGATAATGTAAAGAGAAGAAACGATTAAGAGTCGCGTTAGATAGACTAAATCCTCCCCAAATCCATTGAACAATATCTGAGCCGACATAAGGTATAGCAGAACAGAAGTTAGTAATAACTGTGGCCCCCCAAAAGGACATTTGTCCCCAAGGTAATACGTACCCTAAGAAGGCTGTTAACATCATCACTACGTAGATTATAACCCCTAAATTCCAGACGTCCGTTTTCATGTAGCTTCCATAATAGAGTCCTCTGCCTATATGTAGATACACACAGAGAAAGAATAATGAAGCTCCATTAGCATGAATGGACTTTAACACAAAACCGTAATTAACATCTCTTAAAATATGGGAAACTGAGTCAAAAGCTAAGTTAACATCAGGGCAATAATGCATAGCTAAGAATATTCCGGTAATCAATTGAACAGCTAAACAAGCTCCTAATAAAGAACCCAAATTCCATAAATAACTTATATTAGAAGGGGCAGGTAGATCTACCAATATCCCGTTCACAATAGAGAGTAATGGGTGTTGAGTTCTTACTCGTAACATTTTGCTTGGTGATTCCATATGCACGCGCTCCAGCCCCCTACTATGTCGGGAGGATATTTTACATACGAAGTGGGGGCCCGGTAGCTTGTGTACATCAACCCAATATAGTCAGGAGGCACCTAAAGGCGCTTCCTGCTGAGTGCTAGCCCCCTATAAAGGGCACTGCACCCAAACCTATCAGCAGACCAGAAACTAAAACGACTAAACCAAGACTGAAAGGTAAATAAGACTTCCATAATAGATACATAAGTTGGTCATATCTCATTCTAGGGAAAGAAGCTCGTACCCACACAAATGCGAAGACTACTGCCGTAGTTTTAAGGGCCAAGCAACCCATTCCTAGAATTCCTGTGAAAGGTGCCCAACCACCTAAAAACAATAAACTCATCAAACAGCTCATTAGAATAATATGGCCGTATTCAGCTAAAAAGAATAGGGCAAACGACATACTAGAATATTCTACATTATAACCAGATACTAATTCTGATTCTCCCTCGGTAAGATCGAAAGGAGCCCGATTAGTTTCAGCTAATGCCGAAGCAAAGAACATTAAGGCAGCTGGAAATAAAGGTATTATATACCAAATTTCGGCTTGAGCTAAAACAATCTGAGTGATATTAAGAGAACCTGCACATAATATTACTGATATTAGGATGAGCCCGATACACACTTCATAGCTAATCATCTGAGCTGCTGCTCTGATAGCCCCTAAGAATGCATATTTAGAATTACTTCCCCAACCAGACATTAAGATAGCATACACCCCCATAGAACTGATAGCAAATATGTATAAGACTCCAACATTAATATCAGCTAGTACAATACCTGGGCTAAAAGGAATAACCCCCCAAGCCAAAAAAGCTAAGGTAAGCGATAAAATCGGGGCTACAATATAAACCGATAAATTAGCATGATTGGGAATAACCATCTCTTTGGAGAATAACTTTAACCCATCAGCTAAAGGCTGTAATATTCCATAAACACCAACTACATTAGGTCCTTTTCGTGCTTGCATATATCCTAATACCTTTCTTTCTGCTAAAGTTAAATAAGCTATAGCCACTAATAAAGGTATTATTATTGCAACCGTTTTAAAGATAATTGAAATAATAGTACTCATCATCCTAGTTACCGGGCGGCCAAGTACGTATTGAACGTAGCCTATGGCCCAAGAACAAGTTCCCTTACCCTTACTATGTTACGACTTACCCACTCTCGAAAAGGAGGGATAACCCCGCCTTCGGCGGGGCGTATCGTATCCTTAACTTGAAGGGGACGACGGGCGATTTGTGCTAACACTGGGTTAGAATTCACCGGAACGCTCTACTTCCCGATTACTATCAAATCCTACTTAAGATTCCCATTTCAGAGAATCTCCGCCTCCTAATTTACTATAGATATTGTGTAGGAGAATGTAGCGCATAATATCCCTTTCCATAAAGACCATGACACCTGACTTAATCCATAATAGGGTTAAGGATAACATTTATTGTTATCCTGACGACGGCCATGCAATGCCTGAGCGGACACCTGTAGGTGGCCCGCTTTCAAGGAAAGGTAAGGTGACACGCGGATCATCGTATTAAATTACACGCTCCTCTGATTCAAACAGTGAACAGCCAAGCCTTTTGAGTTTCAATCTTGCGATCATAGTATTCAGGCATACAATAAGGTTATTTGGATTGCTCCAATTGTATAAGTTTAGGGCAAGGACTACCAGGGTATCTAATCCTGTTTGCTATCCAAGCTTTCGTATTTCATGAAGACGTACCATGAACGGAGTAAGGAGTCTCCACCTTCGGACTTCCACTCTTGCTTCAAACATTTTACCGTTACCAAGAGGTTTCCCTTACTTTGTTCTCATGCTTCACTACATACTTTAACGCCTAATGCGAAATAAAAACTGGGCCTCTAAGTTTAACCGCGTCTGCTGGCACTTAGTTAGACAGACCTCAGTGTGAAACCCTGTGTCAAGCGTTTACCCATTGCACAAGATTCTCTACTGCTGCCAAAATGTCTTCCCCTTGTTACAGTGAAAGTGTGGCTATACTACGCATCTTCGACCAGGTGGGCCACTATCCCACCTATTCTAATACGTCAACCGAGATGATCTCCGTTTTATCCTCACCAGTAGGACCCCTCCTCTAGTGCCCTCGACCTAGTGGTCAGGGGCCCCAGAGTGCCGGGCCTTGCATGTATTAGAAGAACACATTGCCTTATAGACTCCCCAAGGTCAAAGGAGTAGTGTGGAAATAATATTTAAATCATCCCCATGACTCAATTTACTCTGATAGACAAACGGTAATTCATTATAAGTATGAAAAGCAGGCGGAGAATCTAAAGACCACTCTAACGAGCTAGACGAAGCTGACCAACTCTTAAATGGTCTTTCGGCCGCTAATGCCTCATAAGTCAAGTATATAAACCACATAATTCCTACTAGTGCTACTATAGCTCCGCAAGAACTAACTAAGTTCCAATCTTGATAAGCATCAGCGAAATCGGAGTATCTTCTAGGCAACCCAGCTAAACCCAAGAAATGTTGGGGGAAGAAAGTTAAATTAACTCCGATAAACATAATCCAGAAATGGATCTTACCATATAACTCATTATAACTAAAACCTGTAATTTTACCGAACCAATAGTAGTATCCCCCAAATATGGCAAATATGGCCCCCATAGATAACACGTAATGGAAGTGGGCTACTACATAATAAGTATCGTGTAACATTATATCTAAGGAACTATTAGCTAATATAACTCCAGTTAAACCGCCAATGGTAAATAAGAACACGAACCCAATAGCCCATAACATAGGTGTCTCAAGTCGCGGGCTTCCCCCATATATAGTAGCTAACCAGCTAAAGATCTTAATCCCGGTGGGAACAGCAATAATCATAGTGGCTGCAGTAAAGTAGGCACGAGTATCAACATCCATCCCAACGGTGAACATATGATGGGCCCAAACAATAAATCCTAATATACCAATAGAAACCATAGCATAGACCATACCTAAATAACCAAAAATATGCTGTTTAGCAGAAAATGTAGGTATAATTTGAGATACAATACCAAATCCCGGCAGAATTAATATATAGACTTCGGGGTGCCCAAAAAACCAGAATAAGTGCTGGAATAAAATAGGATCTCCCCCTCCTGCAGGGTCAAAGAATGTTGTATTAAAATTCCTATCTGTCAATAACATTGTGATTGCCCCCGCTAATACTGGTAAAGATAATAATAACAATATAGTAGTAACTAATACAGACCAGACGAATAGAGGTAATCTATGCATAGTCATACCAGGAACCCTCATGTTAATTATAGTAGTTATAAAATTAATAGAACTTAAAATGGAAGATATCCCAGCTAGATGTAAACTGAATATGGCCATGTCCACTGCTCCCCCTGAATGAGCTTGAATACTTGCTAATGGGGGATAAATGGTCCAGCCTGTCCCTGCCCCTTGTTCCACAAACATAGAACCAACCAATAGGATTAGAGAAGGCGGTAATAACCAGAAACTAATATTGTTTAATCTAGGAAAAGCCATATCAGGTGCACCAATCATAATTGGTACAAACCAATTTCCGAATCCCCCGATCATTACTGGCATTACCAGGAAGAAAATCATTAATAAGGCATGTGCTGTTACAACCACATTATATAGATGATCATCTCCTAACATACTACCTGGAGCTGACAGCTCTAGCCGTATTAACATACTCGAAGCTGTCCCCGCCATTCCAGAAAAAGCTCCAAATAGTAAATATAAAGTACCTATATCCTTGTGATTAGTAGAAAATAGCCAACGTGTAAGATATTTGTTCAT